CAAGATATTGGGATTGGGCTTGTTAATCGACTCAGAACCTTCCGAACACAAGCAATATCTATTCGAACTCCCTTTACTTGTAGGAGTACATCTTGGATCTGTCGATTATGCTATGGTCGGAGTCCGACTCATGGTGACCTGGTTGAATTGGGGGAGGCCGTAGGTATTATTTCGGGTCAATCTATTGGGGAACCGGGGACTCAACTAACATTAAGAACTTTTCATACCGGTGGCGTATTTACAGGGGGCACTGCAGAACATGTACGAGCCCTTTCTAATGGGAAAATAAAATTCAACGAGGATTTGGTTCATCCCACACGCACACGTCATGGGCATCCTGCTTTTCTATGTTCGATCGATTTGGATGTAATTATTGAGAGTGAAGATATTATGCATAATGTGACTATTCCACCAAAAAGTTTTCTTTTAGTTCAAAATAATCAATATGTCGAATCGGAACAAGTGATTGCTGAGATTCAGGCGGGAGCATACACTTTGAATTTTAAAGAGAGGGTTCGAAAACATATCTATTCTGATTCAGAGGGAGAAATGCACTGGAGTACTGATGTGTACCATGTAACCGAATTTACATATAGTAATGTACACCTCTTGCCAAAAACAAGTCATTTATGGATATTATCGGGGGGTTCATGCAGATCTAATGTAGTTGCTTTTTCACTCTACAGGGATCAAGATCAAATGAATATTCATTCTCTTTCTCTTTATGTCGAACGAAGAGAGATTTCTAGCCTCTCGCTCTCGGTGAATAATGATCAAGCGAAACACAAATTATTTCGTTCTTTTTTTTCTGCTAAAAAAGAAGTTGGAATTCGCGAGATGTCTAATTATTCGGGATTTAATAGAATCATAGGTACTGGTCATTGCAATCTCATACATTCTGAAATTCTCCACGCAAATTCGGATTTATTGGCAAAAAGGCAAAGAAATCGATTTTTTATTCCATTCCACTCGATTCAAGAACAAGAGAAAGAGCTAATGCCCCGTTTAGGTATCTCGATTGAAATCCCCATAGGGGGTATTTTACGTCGAAATAGTATTCTTGCTTATTTCGACGATCCTCGATACAGAAGAAAGAGTTCCGGAATTACTAAATATGGGACTCTGGGGGCGCATTCAATCGTCAAAAAAGAGGACTTGATTGAGTATCGAGGACTCAAAAAAATTAAGACAAAATACCAAATGGAAATAGATCGCCTTTTTTTCATTCCTGAGGAAGTGCATATTTTTCCCGAATCTTCTTACCTAATGGTACGGAATAATAGTATCATTGGAGTAGATACACGAATCACTTTAAATATAAGAAGCCGGGTGGGCGGGTTGGTCCGAATGGAGAGAAAAAAGGGGGGGGTTGAACTAAAAATATTTTCGGGAGATATCCATTTTCCCGGAGAGATAGATAAGATATCCCGGCACAGTGGTATCTTGATACCGCCAGGCAGGGAAAAAAAAGAACTTAAAGAAGCCACTAAGGAATCAAAAAAATTGAAAAAATGGATCTATGTTCAGCGGATCACACCTACCAAAAAAAAGTATTTTGTTTTGGTTCGACCCGTAGTCACATATGAAATAGCGGACGGTATAAATTTATCGACGCTCTTCCCCCAGGATCCCCTGCGGGAAAAGGATAATATGCAATTTAGAGTTGTCAATTATGTCCTTTATGGGAACGGCAAAGCTGCTCGGGAAATTCCTGATACAAGTATTCAATTAGTTCGGACGTGTTTAGTGTTGAATTGGGACCAAGACAAAAAAAGTTCTTCTATCGAAGAGGTTTGTGCTTCTTTTGTTGAAGTACGTACAAATGGTCTGATGCGCGATTTCTTAAGAATCAACTTAGTAAAATCCCCAATTTCATATATCAGAAAAAGAAATCATCCGTCAGGTTCAGGATTGATCTCTGATAATGGTTCTGTTCGCACCAATAGCAATCCGTTTTATTCCGTTTTTGGCAAGGCAGGGGTTGAACAATCACTTAGCCAAAATCAAGGAACTATTCGTACGTTGTTGAATAGAAATAAGGAATGCCAATCTTTGATAATTTTGTCATCATCTAATTATTTTCGAATGGGTCCATTGAACGACGTAAAATATCCCAATGTGATAAAACAATTAATTCCAATTCAAAAGGGTTCTCGAACTCCAATTAGGAATTCGTTGGGACCTTTAGGAACAGCCCTTCTAATTGCGAATTTTTTTTCATTTTACTATTTAATAACCCACAATCATCGCTTGGTAACTAAATATTTGAAACTTGACAATTTAAAACAGCCTTGTCAAGTACTTAACTATTATTTAATGGATGAAAAGGGGGAAATTTATAATCCTGATACGGACAGGAAGATCATTTTGAATCCATTGAATTTGAATTGGTATTTTCTCCATCATAATTATTGTGAGGAAATGTCCCCGATAATTAGTCTTGGGCAGTTTCTTTGTGAAAATTTATGTATAACCAAAAACGGGCCGAACCTAAAATCGG